TTAGATAGAATTCTAGGTATTCCTTTCATCGTACCAAACCTCTAAAGGAGGTTTGGTACCTTATCTGTCTTTGTTCATATCCACATTATAAGATATCGAGTTTTTTACTGTTGTATTTGAGGATATATAAGGAATTTGAATTAGATATGTGCATCCAGCAGGAATTGAACCCGCGAGTTCGCCAATTATGAGTTGGGCGCTTTAACCATTCAGCCATGGATGCTGGAGAAAAGCTCATCCGGAATAATCAATTCATTCGATAATATGAGTGAGTATCGACTTAGGGTAGCCAAGTACTCATATCCCAATCATGCCAAACATAGAAAATGCAACGGAAAAACTTGTGGGAGTGAGTACCGATCTTGCAACACTTGGATTTCCTGTTGGATTTCCTGGAATAAGTCGCCCACATTCCGTAGGATGAACAGAAAACAACTCTTTTCTTGAAAGTAATGTTGATTAGATAGATTTTATGGGCGGACGTAGCCAAGTGGCTCAAGGCAGTGGATTGTGAATCCACCACGCGCGGGTTCAATCCCCGTCGTTCGCCCGGGCCATAATCTTTTATTTGGTTGTTTGCGATTTTTCGATCGTTGACGCAAGTTCGATGAAGTGCGAAGGTTTTTATTTTATTTTATGTCTTTTCATCCATCACAAAGATCATTCTACCTTTTCCAGAAAACCAAAAACTAGTCAAAAAACCTTTCGAAAAAATCCAATGGTTTATTATATGGAATTGAGAGGGATCTATCCATATTTCACGTAATAAAATATAGAATTGTAAAAGAGGGCAAAAACCAATGATACAAGAACAAAAAAGCAGACTCTGGATCTCGGAAGAAAGGACCTCGGGAAAATGTCCAAGAGAGTCCGGAATTAAACAACCCATATCAAGCCTCTTGACCTGGTGGTTAAACTTTTTCAAACAAATACAAAGCTCTTCATTCGATCCATGGACTGAATTGATTTTGGTGAGGTTTTTTACTCAAATTTTGTCCCATCGAGAACGTCTTATTAAGTTCTTTGACTTTCGGATTCTCAGTACGTTACTTTTACGGGATCTACGTAGTTGTAGTTCCAAAAGCAAAGTTGTAGTATTACTTACATTACCAGTCCTTATATATAACCTAAAAAAGAAAAGTCTGATTGAAAGAAACAAATACTATTCGATCAATCTATTTGATCCTATATATAACTCCATGGAAATTCGAAATGAAACATCATCGGAAGCCAATTTCACTAGAAATTTGTGGATCTTTTCGCATCTTTTTTTGTTTTTTCCAAAATCTAGCCAATTGGAAAAATTTTCAAATGGGTATGACGCGTGTCCAGGAAATTTTCCAATGTCTTGGCCGAAAGAAGTATTGAAAGAAACCAAAAGGTCGTCTATAAAAGAGAATTCATTTTCAAAAGAAACAAAAAAATTCATTGAGAATTGGACAAAAACAATTCGTTATTCTGTTTTTGACATATTGTCAATAGATGAATATATGGTTTCTCGTACCACTAAAGAGCCCGTGGAAAATTTCCAATGTTGGAAAAGACAACAAAATGTTTTTCAATATTTGAGAAGATTAGAAAGGAAAAGGAGAGCGGATTTCTGGAATATCAAAACGAAATTTCCAAATCCGAAATTGGCTATTTCATCAGATCCTGGATGTACTACGATTAGACAAAATCAGAGGGATATAAACCAATTCCTTTGTAGTCGAGTTAGAAACAGTTCGTCTTGGAATCTCTTTTTTTCTTCATTCTGCAAAGAGCGCCTATTCCATTTTTGTCGATTGAAACCAATCGTCCTAAAAAGAACAGATCGATTCACTCTATTACTGACTAATCCTAATCAGGTTTCTGCTAATAATACATTTGCCTTCGCTCAGAGTCTATTCTATGAACTTCACAAGAACAGATTAGGGAATCAGATTTTCGACCACAGAAAAAAATGGAAGAATCCATGGTTCAATATGACTGAGAAAGAGAATGATTCTTTCGATCGAATAATCAACCAAACCGTATCGATTTTCCCCGTAGGGGAAAATACATTCCATTTAATGAACACGCGCACTCAGGCTTGGGTATTTCCAATAGATGACATTCTTTCAAATTGGAATAATGGAATGAAAAATACAATGAACCAGCATTCATTAAATTGGAGAAAAGGTCAGAAAGAATGGTTAGATTGTTTGATTCTTAGAACTTCGAAATATATCAATCAGAAATTGCATGTATACAAATGGTCCGATCAATTCGAATACTTACAAAAGTATTCGAACCATCTTGTTTGTTTCGATCCAAAGGAATTATGTATTAAAGAAATATTTCTTAAGATTGCTTTGATTCTGTTTTACGCTCCGGAAGAGACGGAAATGAAGAACTTATGGAACAACATCGATATTTCCATAGACATTTCTCCTTATATTGATAAACTCATTTCGGATTTGATTATTTTCCTTTCTCAGTGCGGCCCTGAGGACAAAGTAGTCTATCCGTGGTGGTTTAGAGAATTTCTTGTTCGAATCGTTAAACCCAAAATCCAGTGGTTGGATAACCAGACAAAAGTCTCAAAGATCGATGAAGGAACAATAGCAAAAATTGCTTGGAATGAGCCATGGATTATGGACATTTTTGATAATGAAAGCAATTCGTTGTATAACACGGATTTTTCGACGATATATCGAGACAATTGGGTGAATCCTGTAAAACTATCGAATCAAAGTTCATTGAGAGCTGCTTTTGACAAAGCGAATACACTTCAAATTTTGGATTATTTACGTCATCCTCGGTCCAATTATAAGAAAAGATTACCTTCTTATATAGAAGAAAGAATTCAAAAGAATCTTACATATGTACAATTATTCCATTTCCATCTTTTGCCCATCTGCAACAATATGTTTTCTTTGTCGCTTGATGAAATAATACCTGTTCAATCGGAGAAAGAGGCTGTTTCACTCATAGAGTCCCAAGTATCCGACATATTTTTACCTAAGTATTTACAACGAAGTAGTGACAAAACATATGTATTAATCTATGAATTGTACGAGTTATTAACTCGATGGAATCCTTTTGTTCATGACAACAGAGCCTCGATCGAAGAGATTTGTACAACGCCTTTACCAAGATTCCAAGTAGTCAATTTGGAAAATTTCCATAGATCTTATTTTGATTTTGAAGAAAAAAATCTTGATCAGTCTCCGAAAAATTTCAGTTCAAACACGAGTTTGATTCAAACTCAATCCTATAAAGATGATTTCCTATCGGAAATCTTTCCGAATAAGAACCAGGAAATATTTCATCAGATTCCAGACATGTTTACCAAGTCTAGTTCAACAGAGAGTTTCCAAAACATAGCGGAAAACAAAGCTCTAGATAAGCTTTGTTTTTCATGGAAAGAGAAACGAAAGATTTTCTCATGCCGTTCACCACATTGTTTTCATGAACTCGTTAATAAACAAGAGATATATAAGATTGATACTCATTTTTCCAAATGGAATTTGCTTCAAATGTATATGCCATGGTTTTTTACTTCTATATGGTGGAAATACTTTGGGGATACACTTTTTGATACTTTTCCGTATATATTGCTATATAGCTGTGACCAAATAGTATCTATTTGGCAAGATATTAGGCATAGATCGAAGAATATCTTGCGGGCACTTTCTCATGAAGTATGGTTCATTCTACAATCCAAAATACAACGGAATTGGAGAAGGATTCGACTTCATCCGCCTCTGAATGAGTTGGTTCCTTGGTTAGTTTCTCACGGGGAGCTCGTGATCGAAGAACTCATCAAGAAAAAGTCGATATGGAAACTCTTGCGATTAGCAAGGAAGGACGGGGAGTCTTGGATCATTCTCTTGTGGTTCGTCCTTGTGTTTTTCTTTTTTCCGTATTTTTTCGTTGTTTTCTTCAACTGGATTTCTTTACTGATACAGTTGAATTTTCTCGAGTTCGGACTACATTCGGATCCAGCTTTGCTACGACAATGGTGGATGGAAATAAAAAGATATAGCGAGTACCCGAAGGATTCTTTGGAAAAACCGGATTGGGTAGAACCAATCGATTCGGTAATACTGGATTTAGTCAAACCAATCTTCGAAAGAAGTACTTGTGTTGTTCCTTATTTGGCTGCTATTGATACTTCTAATAGCTTTGAGTACCCGGAGGAAATAAGGGATTGGACAAAACAAATCTTCGGTTCTACTAGTGATGATGATTCTGTTTTTTCTAAATCTAATAATTATGATTTTTCTCATTTTACTATTTTGGCTAAGAAGGATGAACCAATTTGGACGCAGTTGGATGCACATAAATATGAAGAGGGGTTTACTTTTTGGTTCGCCTTTAGAATTCTAAATCAAATTGTTTGCTTTTTGTCAAACCTCCGGGAATGGTATTGGTTGATGAGGCTTAGAATGACTTATTTTTTCATACTAATAAGTCACAAGAAGAATCCGCGTGCATTCGATCGATCCGTGACAATATTCGACTTCGTAATCGCAAAGCCCAGTGGTGGAAACTCGAAAATTCCATCTTTTTTTTCATCAAGATTATCATCAGATGATTATAATAATAATAATAAAAAAGAGAAGAAGAAAGATACAATTGATCTACTTCTGCTTCTAAGAACAGAAAAAGAACTCTCTCAAAATTCTCAATTTGAATCGAATTTTACCTACAGGCATTCTATCTTCGAAGGTTATCAAACCACGGAAGAGCCGGGGTTTATGTACTTACGATATTTATCTGACATTTCGCAAAAAAATATAATGAATTACAGGTTTGATCGTTTAGCAGAAAAATGGGTCTTCTTCGCTTTTTATCAGAAGATTGCCAAATCTAACCAAAACCTATTTTCTAAAGCTAGAAAAACTCCTCCTTTATTATTAGGACCATCCCTTTCCAAGGGGATTTTACTGATAGGTCCTGAGGAAACTGGTCGATCCTATTTGGTCCAAAGTCTAGCAGCAGACTTTTATATTCCTTTAATAAAAATCAATCTGGAATGGTTCTTTGGGAAAACTTTCTCTCAATTCCATCGGACTTTGACAATGGCAGAAATAATGTCTCCTTGCATAATATGGATCCCAAACATTCATGTATTGGAACGGAATACTCGCACTTCTATCATCAAGATGGATATCATCATCAAGAAGAAGGCGTTGCTTCATCGCTTATTGGACCATATGGATAGCTGTGATGAGAACAGTTTTACTAGTAGAAGAAATATTGTTTTTATTGCTTCGACGCATATTCCTAGAAAAGTCGATCCAAATCTAATGACTCCAAATCGATTGGGTCAATTCATCAATATTCGGATGCTTCTTGTATCCCAACGAGAAAAAGAATTTTCTATTCTTTTACGTAGGAAAAGATTTTTTTTGAACAAAGAATTGTTCTACCTCGATGATTTTGGATCTAGAACCATAGGTTATAAGGCACGAGACCTGGCAGGACTTGTCAATGAAACCGTAGCAATTAGTTGTTTGCGAAAAAAATACGTTATAGACACGAATACAATTCGATTGTCTCTTTATAGGCAAACTTGGGGTTTACGATCTATAAATCAGGGTGTTGTATCCGTTCTAAAACATCATGAAAGACTTCCCTATAAGATAGGAAAGGCTATTCTACAAACTACACTTAGAACGAAATTTTCTCCTGTACCTATGGCAAAAGATTTTTGGAAAAAAAATTTTTATTATTTGTCTAAATGGTATTTAGAACCTTCGATTGCCGAAACAACTATCAAGGAATTCACTATACTCCCTCCTATTTTGGGTTGCTTGGCCGGATCAGCTGCTCGGGATTCTTGGTTGCTGATATCGGAACCAAATCAAGAGAATTGGACTCCTCTCGATAGACTCGTTGAACATGATTTCCATCTAGCTTCTAGTCTTTTAGAAAGTCTTCTGGTGGAGTTTCCGTGGTTAGGAATATATCGAGGTAAGTCTGATAAGAATCAAATCCCACCATTCGATCCTCTGCGCAAAACGAAAAATCATCAGTATACGATGCGAACAGGGTTTTCGTCTCTAGTTCATGAAATAGGTCTAGATGCTCAACTCCAAAAGGATGAAGAATTCGATGAATCATTGGTTTCGTCTCCTAGGATCTGGCGTCTTAGTTTTCTTCGCAGTAATCGATTTGATCGGATAAAAACATTCAATGAATTGGGATTGCCGGAGCAAGTCAGATTGTTTCAAGAAAGGCGGATTTTCGTTCAAAAGTTTGAAAATCATCTTCGTATGCTCCAGTATAAGTCTAAGAAGTTCAACTTAGAAAAAAGGGGGGTTACGACGGAGTATAGGAAGTATCGGGAAGAGATCAAAAAACTACGGTTGGATTTGGAAAATCTATCATTTCAAGAGTTTTTGGAACCGTTCAGAAGTCAATCTGGATATCCAATGCAATATCCATTGCAATATCAATCAATGCAATGTCAACCTTCTAATAAACCAGTGCTTTTTCGTGGAAGACGGTTTGTTTGGGACTCCTTTCTAATCCAAGAGGATCCGGACGTTTTGTTTTCAGACGAAGAAGTGTTTTCCAATGAAGAACTGATGCAAAGGCTTTATACCAGTGGAGCTTATGCCTGTTTAATAAGAATAGATCAAACCAAAAAACCACCACTTTTCCATTCAAAAAGGCTTTTTCGTAGATTTACTGTGATGACCAACCGGAACCTTTCTATTCCTTGTTTAGAAGAATTAGAAGAAAAAACAAAAAGAAAAAAGAAGAAACGAGATGTTCTCGTTTCTCAACAGAAGGAACCCCATATCGAGGCTTTGCAACGCATTCAAGGAAAGGGTATGAAATCGCAAATTCTACACGTACACATGGACAGTCCTTTAGCTCTGTATCACCGCTGGTTGATTGAAAATCCGCGGGGCCAAAGTGACCGCTGGGACTTGGTAATTGATCGCCAAAGATCTCTTGAAACCAATCGTTCAGTACCCAATGAACTTTTTCTTTCTAATATTCTCTCAGAGAATTATCAATATTTATTAAATCTGTTCCT